TTAGTATATAATTAAGGTGTTAATTAAAACTATTAACACACCACCAAAACAATTTATAAATACTATCAGAGTTGTTAGTAGTCTTATTTTTTGATTGTTAGTTGTTTTTTTTGAAATTGATAGAAATAAAGAGTAGGATAGTCTTAAATAGTAGAATAATCTTATGACTGACCCAATAATTAATCCAAATAAGATTATTCAAAGTGGAGAGGCTGTAGCCGCAGTAATTACAAGTCACTTAGAAATGAATCCTAGTATTGGCGGAAGCCCGCCTAAAGAAAGGAGCATGATAAGGGTTCTTCCTATTCTAGTTATATTTTTGTGGGTTGTAATTGAGTTTTTGATTAGCACTAAGTTAGAATACCATAAGTTAACAAAAAGAGATAATGAGATTAAAATATAAATAGATAAATAAATTTTTATTGATCATCTTCTATGTAGTATAGCAAATATAATTCACCCTAAGTGACCAATAGATGAGTAGGCGATTAGTGCTCGTACTTGCGTCTGATTTAATCCGCCGATTCCACCAATTAGTCTGGATCTAACTCTGAAAAAGCATATAATTAGTAAAATTTGATAAATTAAGTTTGATTCTATAAGAGAGGTTATTAAAAATAGTGGTGCAATTTTTTGTCATGTTGTTAGAATTAGGCAGGATATTCAAGGGAGTCCAGCTATGACCCCAGGTAATCAAAAATAGAACGGAAATATGCCTGTTTTTAGTATAAGTGCTATAATAATAACTAAGAAGCTAAGTATTCAGGTTTGTTGATTAAATATCTCCCAAGTGAAAGATATATTATATGTATTAAGTCTGGCAAATATTAGAAGTCTTGATCCTATTGCTTGAATGATGAAATATTTTACTGCGGACTCCCTCTCTGAGGTTGTTTTCTGATAAATTAATAACGGGATGAATCCAATTAAGTTTATTTCTAACCCTACTCAGATCCCTAATCAATGGGAAGAGGAAATTGAAAAGAGAGTTCCGAATAATATTATTAAAATGAAACCAAGGTTAAAGGGAAGCGTGGAAAGCATAAGAAAAAGGATAAGATTGAATTACCCAAAGTAAGGTTAGTAGCCCTATTTTACTCCTAGTTTTTTCTCTATTGAGCTCAGTCTAAAGACCCTTCTTTTCATTCATGAATTAATCCAATTATTAGAATTACTAAAAATAAAGAGGACCCGATTAATGTTGATAGTCTAAATATTCTGGGCATACTTGCTAAAACCGGAAATAAAAGGACAATCTCTACGTCAAAAATAAGGAAAATAATGGCTAATAAAAAGAAGCGGAGTGAAAAAGGTAATCGTGCAGATTTGATTGGATCGAAACCGCACTCGAATGGGGAATTCTTTTCCCGATCTCTTAAGGTTCGTTTCGATAACATTCACCCTATAAGTATTACTACAAAGGATAGTAACAAGGCAATAAGGCTATTTAATAATGCTCTTAACATTAGTACTAAAGGTAGATTACCTTGTATTAATCAACATCAATGATTTCCGTTCATCCGGCGCAGTACCACTAAACGGGTAGAGTAATATAATATATATTTTCCTAATTAACAGCTAGGTACCTCTAATTTGGCTTTCATTTAATAGTGTAAAAAAGGACTTCCACCTCTATCTAATGGGCCGAAACCATTTGCAATTTTTTCGCTTTTCACACACACATATATATATATATTTAGTAGCAGTTTATGTTTATTTTTTGACTGCAAATCAGTAGGTGGCTACAGTTACCTAATTAAACCAGTAGGTGCCTCTTTTTTGGCTTTCATTTAGAGAAATAAAATGTCATATTTTAGATTAAAAATCTATTACTTTAACTCAGTCATTTAGGATAATTATTGTTTAAATTAATAGCCTCATCAGTAGATGGATAAATATAAAAATAATCATACTACATCCACAAAATGTCAATATCAAGCTGCGGCTTCGAACCCAAAATGATGTCCGGTTGAGAAATGTTGTATTCAGACTCGCATAAGGCAGATTAAAAGAAATGTTCTTCCGATTAGAACATGTAATCCATGGAAGCCGGTGGCAACGAAGAAAGTAGACCCATAGGCCCCGTCAGCGATAGAAAAAGAGGCTTCATAGTATTCCATTGCTTGAAGAAAGGTAAAATAGATACCTAGTACTACAGTTGCGAATAGTGCTTGGAGTCCTCCTTGGCGATCATTTTCTATTAGCGCGTGATGGGCTCATGTTACTGTTACCCCTGAGGCTAAAAGTACTCCGGTGTTTAATAATGGAACTTCGAATGGATTTAATGGGGTGATGCCTGAGGGCGGTCAACAGGAACCTAATTCTGTGCTAGGTGCCAGTCTTCTGTGGAAATATGCCCAAAAGAAAGCAAAAAAGAAACAAATTTCCGAGACAATAAATAAAATTATACCTCAGCGAAGTCCTCTGGAAACCTGTTTTGTATGATGCCCCTGATAGGTAGCTTCTCGAATTACATCGCGTCATCATTGAAGTATGGTGATAACAATTAAAATTAATCCGGTAATTAGTGTAATGTAAGAGTATCCATGTATTCATCCTGCTAGTCCAGAGGTTAAAAAGAGGGCTCCTATAGACCCAGTTAATGGTCATGGACTAAATTCTACTAGGTGGAAGGGGTTTCGTTCCATAGGGTTATAAGAGTTTGAGTTATGTTTATCCATCTTTTATTTTGTTTGAGCTAGCTCAATTAGTGTTAGTAAGTTATTCTTCTTCTTCTTCTGCGTTCGATGTTGGTGGCGTTAGCTTAATATCTTCAGACCGGTCTGCTGCCTGAGCATCTTCAGTGCTATGTTCTATACATAATATATCAGAATAAACTATTAAAATTTTATACTTAGTAAAATTAGTATAGATATAATAAAAATATTAAATGTAATTAAGTTTGTAGTCTTGATTTGAAATTGGTCATTTTTAGCCACTTGATTGGAAGTAGGTTTAAATGATCCTTGTCCCCCTAAGATTTCTAATCAGCCTTGATCGATCGATTTTATTATGTTTGTTCTTCGGTCTATTGATGATTTGGTTAGAGGTTGCGATGAGATTGGTGCTAAAAATCATTTTGTTGCTAGGAAGAATTTGGTTTCATTTATTTTCTTAGGTGTAAAATCTGCTTCTCAAAGAATATAGCCTATGAATAGGCCCCCAATAATTACCAGATGTGTGAGTATTTTGTGTGACATTGGTATAATGAAAGGCGGTGGTGAAAATTTTAGAAAGCTTGATTGTGTGAAGGCACCAGCAACAAGGGCTGGAATTGCTAGAATTGAGGTAGAGGTATTAATAAAATCATCCTTCTCTACTTTTATGTGTATTGGATAGTTTTTTATATTTGTTCATAATGAACAAAAAGATAATCGTAATGTATATGCGACGGATATACCTGTGGAAGTGAAGATTAAGACGTTTATGACTATTCGTGTTGGGCTTGTTAGAGACGTTCCTAGGATTAGGTCTTTGGCGTAAAACCTTCTTAAAAATGGTGCCTCACATAAAGGTAAATTAGCAATGTTTATAGAGGTGATGGTTAATGGGGCTTGTATAAAGACGAGTCCTACAGATCGGGTATCTTGTCAGCGTGCTCCGTTGAGGATAATTATTCCGGTGCATAAAACTAATAGGGCTTTAAATAGTGCATGTGCATATAAATGGAATAGAGATAAGGATATTATATTCATACCGAGGGCTATTATTATTATTCCTAGCTGTCCTAGTGTTGAGAGGGCAGCGATTTTCTTTAGGTCATTTTCATGGTTTGCGACAATCCCTGCTATGAGAAGTGTTAGAACTGAAATGAATAGTAGTACAGGTTGAAATATGTTCGTTTTAGATGAAAGGGAGGAAAACCGTGTAGATAAGGATACTCCCACTGTGGCTAGAGTTGATGAATGTACTAGGGCTGAGACGGGCGTTGGGGCAGCCATGGCTGCCGGAAGTCATGCAGAGAAAGGAATTTGTGCTCTTTTAGTTATTGCGGCGATTAGGATAGTGAAAGTTAGTCAAGATAGTAAATAAGGATCTCATATAATTAGGATAATTCAGTGGCCTTGTAGGACTATAATGGCAATTGAGATTAGAATTATTACGTCCCCAATTCGGTTTGCTAAAATTGTTAATAGGCCTGCCCCTAGAGATTTTATATTTTGGTAGTAAATTACTAGGGCGAAAGAGACAATACCTAGTCCGTCTCAACCTAAAAGTAAGGCCGGTAGTCTTGGGATAAACACAAGTAGGTTTATTGATATAACAAATAGTATTACCAGTCAAATGAATCGTTTTAGAAAAGGGTCATTTGCTATATACCTAGAGGAGAATAATATCACACACCCTGAGATTAAACATACTACGTTTCTGAAGCTAAGGCTTACAGTATCTAGAATAATGTTTATAGTTATTGTGCAGGAGCTGACTAAAATAATATTTCATTCTAGAAGAATTGATATCTCGTTCATGACAAAGTGGTATGTAATTGGCAGAATTAGGCATCTATAGATAAGAAGGAAGGCTGACCTAATTGATGAAGCTTTTGATTTTATAAACATGGTTAAGTAAATTATATTCATCTTCAACTCCACAGGCTGATATTTTTATTTAAACTAACTTAACTAAGTTAGATTCATATATATACAAATTCTCTTTTCATGATAAGGATGTTTGCTGGGACTCAGTGTAATAATATAAGTAGTGAGGGACATGCTTTAAGACTTATAAATGGTTTTGTATATTTTGGGTTTGCACCATGTTGCGTAGTGGTATAAAGATATATACTATATAAGGCAGCCAGGAATCTCATTATTGCTAGTGGTATTAAAAAGTATATTGATTTAAATATAATTGATGGGAAGATTATAATTTCTCCTAGGAGGTTAATTCTAGGAGGTGCTGCTATGTTAATAGCACAAAATAAAAATCATCATATTGAGATAATAGGTGTAATTAGAAGTATTCCTTTTGTCACTAATAATCTACGTGTGTGTATTTTTTCGTATGTGTAGTTTGCTAGGGCGAATAATGCTGATGAGCAGATGCCATGTGAAATTATTAGTACTAGTCCCCCGTATCACCCTCATGAGGAGTTTGAGAAGGCACCTGCCAGTATTAGGGATATGTGGCCGATAGATGAATATGCAATTAGTATTTTAAAATCGATCTGGCGAAAGCAAATAATTCTTGTTAGTATTCCTCCCCATAGTGCAACGATAAAGATTAGGATCGAGCAAACTGTAAAGTGGAAATTAAAGTACTGAAAGACACGGAAGATTCCATATCCCCCTAATTTTAATAGTACTGCAGCTAATACTATTGATCCTGCTACTGGTGCTTCTACGTGGGCTTTTGGTAGTCATAGATGAACAGAGAATATTGGAAGTTTTACTAGAAAAGCAGCGAATATTATTAAGGTTATTAGGTTTGTTGTTCATGAGTTATTTAAATTTAAGATTGTAGTTCGTAATGTTGAGTTTATAAAAATGTTTTGGGTGAAGGAGTACTGGTTTGCTCATACAATTATTAATAGTAAAGGTAGGGAGGCAACTACTGTATAGATTATCATGTATATGCCTGCTTGTAGCCGTTCCGGCTGATACCCTCAACCTAAGATAATTATTAAAATTGGAATTAGTGAGGCTTCAAATAGGAAATAGAAGTGCAAGGTTTTTGAGGCAGTAAATGTAAAAAGTAAGATTAAGTTTAAAACAATAATAAAAATTGAGAATATTGCGGGATTTTTATTTTCTTTTTTAACTCTGTATTGGCTCGCTACCATTATTATTAGCGAAATTCATAACGTAAGCGTAATTAGAATAGTTGATATTGAGTCTTGGGTTATATGGGTGTTTATAGATTCGAAGGAGTAGATTGGTGAATATAAGTTAAAAATGGATAGTATGCTTATGATGGATAGTCTTCAGATTTTTGTGTATCATGATGTTGTTTTTTTGGTTAGAAGGAGTATTCTAAGGTTTGATAAGGTTAATGCTAACATTTTTGTGATATAAAACTTGTTACGTAGTCATTTCCTTGTGCTCGAATTATAGATACAAGAACGGAAAGCCCTAAGCTGGCTTCACATGCTCCAAGTGTAATTAGAATAAGTGATGTTTCACCACTATACGAGATATTGTTTGTTATTAGGAATATTATAATAAACAGATTTATAGTGGCTGCTTCTAGGCTTAATAAAATTCTAAGGAGATGTTTGTATTGAAGTGAAAGGGCAGTTAATGCTATAAAAAATCCTAAAACCCTAATTAATCCTAGGTGGAATGTTCTCATGTCTTTGCAATAGTAGCTTAATTTTTTTAAAGCGGTGGTCTTGTAAGCCAAAGATAAATATTATTTTTATTGCTTTATAGGCTATTAAGTGAGTTGAACACTTTTAGTTTGTTTTCAAGACAAACAATCCCCGGGTATAGCCTTAGAAGTCTAGAATTTTATCTCATATAGTTTGTGTTATAGGGTAAATTATGAAGTATATAAAGTATAAGGCGGTGAATGCCTGACCAATTTGCTCATATGGTGCTTCTACTGGGCAAGCTCCGATTCAAGTGAGGATTCTAAAAATACCCACAAACAATCAGAATAGGGTTTGATTTATTGGGTAAAAGGCATTTGATCGAAATTTTGCTTGGTGTAGGGTTGGCAGCAAAAATAGAATTACTACAGATATAATTAGTGCAATTACGCCCCCTAATTTATTGGGGATTGAGCGGAGGATTGCATAAGCAAATAAGAAATATCATTCTGGTTGAATATGGATTGGGGTTACAAGTGGATTTGCTGGGATGAAGTTTTCTGGGTCTGAGAGTAGTTGGGGTTGGAATAATACTAGTATTAAAAGCCTTAGTAGGAGGATAATAAAGCCCACTAAGTCTTTAAATCTATAGTAAGAGTGAAATGGTATTTTTTCTGCATCTCTATTTAGTCCTAATGGGTTGTTTGATCCTGTTTCGTGTAAAAATAGTAAGTGCAACATAGTTATAGCGGCGATAGTAAATGGTAGTAAGAAGTGCAGGGTGAAAAAACGGCTAAGTGTTGCATTATCCACGGCAAATCCGCCTCATACTCACTCTACTAATATTTTACCTATGTATGGAATTGCTGATAGAAGGTTTGTAATTACAGTGGCGCCTCAGAAGGATATTTGGGCCCAGATAAGTACATAACCTAGAAAAGCAGTTGCTATTGCGAGGAATAGAAGGATTACCCCAATATTTCATGTATGTACATTTACATAAGATCTGTAATATATACCACGTCCGATATGAAAGTAGATGCAAATGAAAAATCATCTAGCGCCGTTTGCATGAAGGGTTCGTAGAAATCAGCCGTAGTTTACATCGCGTCTGATATGAATAATCGAGGAGAATGCCAGGTCTACATGGGCTGTGTAGTGTATGGCAAGAAATAACCCGGTTATGATTTGGATTCCTAAGCATAAACCAATTAATGAGCCAAAGTTTCATCAAATTGATAGATTTGACGGAGTAGGTAAATCAATAAGGACATTATTTATTATTTTTAATACTGGATGGGTTTTTCGGATTGGTTTGCGCATATTTATATTTTGTATGGGCGTAGGGAAGCTTGTTGATAAAAGCAGATTTTTACTACTACGATAAGATTTAATAATAGGATCGAGCCCAATGCAATTAGAATTGAGATGTATAATTTAGATACTATTTCAGTGCCGTATTTTTTTATTTTCATTGATTCTGTTATATTGTTAAATAATTCTGTGGAGGGTATATCTGTAAAATTGTAGAAATAAAAAATATATGTTGCTAGAATTAATGTGAGAGGAATAAATATTATTAGGTTCATTTTTGAGAATAGTATATTTGGGGATAAAGAAGCAACATATGCAAATATGACTAATAGTCCTCCAACGTAAATGAGGAATAAAATGTAGGCGTATCATCTTGAGATTAATATAGCTCTTACTGTGCATAGGAACAGAGTTGAGATTATAACACTTAATCCAAGTCTTAATGGCTGCCCTATTAATGGAAATATTAGGACCGAGCAAGCTGTAATTGATAATAAAGATATGCTTATCATTTCAGGGTGTAGGTTGAGGCCTAGTTTTTAGCTTCCAATGCTAATGTTTTAATTAAACTACTACTCTGTAGAGATAGGCATAATATAAAATTGGGAGGATTATAATTAATGCGGATAGGGAGATGGGTAGAAAATTTTTTCAAGTTAGGGATATTAAGAGATCATATCGAAATCGGGGATAGCTAGCTCGAACTCAAATAAATAAAAAAGCAAATAGTAGGATTTTAGTTATAAATGCTAAATCTCTTTGAATAAGTAATAAAGATCTACCTCCGAAGAAAAGAAGGGCTGTGAATAACCTTATAACTAAAATGTTTGCATACTCAGCTAAGAAAATTAGTGCGAATCCGGCGGCACCATATTCTACGTTGAACCCTGAAACTAATTCTGATTCCCCTTCGGCAAAATCAAACGGAGCTCGATTCGTTTCGGCAATACAGGTTGTAAATCAGATAAATGAAATTGGTATTAATAGAAATCTTAATCAGATTGTTTCTTGAGTCTCATTAAGGCTTGTAAATCTGAATGTTAAGGAGATAAATAATGGAAATAGTAGGATTAAGGCTATTCTTACTTCGTAAGAAATTGTTTGAGCAATTGCTCGCAGACTTCCTAAAAGAGCATATTTAGAGTTTGATGCTCATCCCGCTAATAAGGTTCCGTATACATTTATACTAGAGATGCATATAAAAAATAGAATTCCTCATTTAAAATAATTTATGGAGTATAGTCTAGGGTATAATTGTCATATAAGTAGAGCTATTAAAAAGCTAAAAATTGGTGCTAAGAAGTATGGTGAGTAATTAGCTGTAGTAGGTTTAGCGATTTCTTTTGTGAGAAGCTTAGCAGCATCTGCCAGGGGTTGAGGTAGACCCATAATACCAACTTTGTTGGGTCCTTTTCGAATTTGTATGTATGATAGCTCTTTTCGCTCTAAAAGGGTAAAAAAAGCGACTGCTAATAATACACAAATATAAGAAAAAAAACATGAAATTAAAGATAAGTACATTATAAGAAGGAGATTTAATCTCCGTAGTTAGGTCCTAAGCCTAGTGCAATTTTCTGCCATTACTATATAAATATAAAGAAAAGAATTAATCTTCGTCTTTAGGGCTTAAACCTAATGCATTTTCTCTGCCATCTTTATAAATTTTTTTTTGTAGTAAGAAAATAAGCAATTAAAGATAGCAGATTTTTATTTTGAGTTGGTCCTTGCGTACTAAACTAAAGGTTTTAATTGGAGATAGAAACTGACCTGGCTCACGCCGGTCTGAACTCAGATCGTGTAGGATTTTATTAGTCGAACAGACTAACCTTTAAAGACTTCTGCAATCTATTAGGATATCCTAGTCCAACATCGAGGTCACAAACCTTTTTTTCGATATGTTCTCTCTAAAAAGATTATGCTGTTATCCCTACGGTAACTAATTTTTTTAATCAAATATTTTGGATCAATACATATAAGTTTTTTATATTAAAGGAAGCTTTATTTGTTCCTTAGTCGCCCCAACCAAATTTTTTCGTTAGTTTTAGTTTCTTATATAGTTAACGTATTTTTTAAGCTCGATAGGGTCTTCTTGTCTTTCAATTTTATTTAGGTTTCTTCACCTAAAAACCAAATTTTAGTAAATTTTTAAGAGACAGTATTGTTCTTGTCAAACCATTCATACAAGCCCTCAATTATAGGGCAAATGATTATGCTACCTTTGCACGGTTAGGGTACCGCGGCCGTTAAATCATGTCATTGATCACTGGGCAGGTTCGGCTCTCTATGTTTTACAGAGAGTGATGTTTTTGTTAAACAGGCAGAGCAAATATTTGCCGAGTTCCTTTTAAAAATTTATTTAGTTTGTTAATTTTTATTACCTAATTTAAGTGTGTAGGTTATTATTTATATAAATACTCATTTTAGCATGGATTTATTTCTTATTTATTTAAGAATTTTTTTCATTTTTTTAAGTAGATAAATTTTATTTTTTTGTTTAATAATTTGTAACAAGTTTTAAATTATGGCTAATTTCAGGCCTAAATTTAAATTGAAATTTATATTTTTTAGTGTTATATTTTTGAGCTTATCCTCAAAAATTTAGCAGATCTTAATTTTATTTATATTTTATTATTTATAATTATCTGTAGATCTAGGCACTTATATGCTTTTATGAAAAAACTAGCTATCACCTAATACGATAACATTTAATTTCTATTATAGGCTTTTAATGAAGTTTTGCTACACTTGGCTCATATTACTAATATAAAACCTATAATAGCTCATTAGGTTTCGAGAATTTTTAATTTAAATTTAGTTCTAGCTAAACTATTATGCAAAAGGTACACTTATTACAGCTGCTTTTTGATGGTTAATGTTTTCCTTTACAGTACTTAAGAGTTTATTAATATATAAATTTTCTTTCTCCATTACTTTATTCTTTAATGTTTTTATTATAATAAGAAATTGCCTTATAAACTTTATTTTAGCTTAAAACAACTTTTGCTAAGTATTTTTTCAGTGTAAGTGAAATGCATTAATTATGCTATGTTTTATCATCTAAGGGCAATTTCCATTACCCTTACTGTGTTACGACTTATCTTATTTTTCAACAAGAGCGACGGGCGATGTGTGCACGTTCCAGAGCTGTATTCAAGAGATTTTTATAATTATCTTTTTACTTTTAAGTCCTCCTTCATAAAGTTATTTCTGATTTTAATTCATATTATAAATTTTAATTGTAACCCATTCACTCCTTTTTATTGGCTGTACCTTGATTTGACGTTTAATTTAATTTTTATTGCCAACTTCTTTATTTTTAAAAGTCGCCTGGCGACAACGGTATACAGACTGATTGCTAAAAAAGGTTAGGTGTAGCGTGGATTGTCGATTATGGAACAGGTTCCCCTAAGTAGTCTAGAACACCGCCAAGTTCTTTGGGTTTTAAATTTTATTTATTCGTAGTTCCCAGGTAATGGGTAGTTTATAGTCAAGAATAATAGGGTATCTAATCCTAGTTTCCCTCGAGACTTTCATAGCTTCAATTTTTATTTTTCGTTTGATTTTACTCTCCATGTATAAATTTTACTTAATTGATGAAGGCTCATGAAAAATGTTAGTTTATTTAACTATTTTATACCGATATAACATAACTTAACTTCTTGGTGTAACCGCGGATGCTGGCACCAAGTTAACCAAGCTTAGTAGCTAATCTAAATCGAGTTTTCACTTTTTTTTAAATTTCAGTACTGGTGTTTGTGGGTATCTAAGCATTATGTGTTGAATAATACTTTAAGTCTAAAATAATTTTTAATTTTTAATTGTGTTTTATTTTAGATTTTACTCACTTATTTCAATAAAAACCATGTGTATGAATTCGCTATTATTATGTTTGTAAGCCAGAACCAAACATTAATATAAAATATATTTTATATGAGTTATGATTTTTTAATAAATTTCTTGTTTCACTTTCTTTAATCTACATATGGTTTCTGTGGTGTAGCTGCACATTAGGTTTTCATCCTTTAGGTATAAATTATATTTATCAGAAATTTAGTATCTCTTGAGTATTAATAGTATGTTTGCCTTCCAAGCAAAAGGTTTAAGTAGTTTAAAGGAGATATTTTACAAGCAGTGTATAGGGCACAGAGAATTTTGATTTCTTTAGAGAGGCTTAAATCTCCTAGTAGGATTTTAAGTTAATTAAACTGTAAGCCTTCAAAGCTTAAAATGAGAGTATTTTCAAATCCTGGCTCATTATAGTTTATAGTAAAATATCGAAGTGCAAATTCGAAGTAGGATTTGTTCTAGTGAGTTCATTGTTATATGTTAGGTGACCGATGATAGGTGATAGATTGTAGATCTTTTTACGGAATTAGATTTCCCCAACAAAGATGTAGAATAAGCTAAATTTAAGCTGTTGGGTTCATACCCCAGATATGAGGACCCTCTTTTACAATAATTTTATCTATATTTAAATTTAACTATATTAATGGGGGTGCTCATCGGAGTAAAGGGTAATTAATAAGCAAAAGATGTAGGCTTGAATTATAGAAATCCCGAATTCGAAAATTGTGTAAAGAATTTGAATTCTTATTAGTACAGCGATTGATATAATAGATGTTGTTATAATTCTAGTGGTTAAGTAGTTCCCAATTAAGGTTAATACAATGTGCCCAGCTCTTATGTTTGCTATTAATCGTACTGATAGTGTAATAGGGCGGACTAGAATCCTAATTGTTTCGATAATTACTAGAAATGGGTTTAATGTAGCAGGCGCTCCTATTGGTAATAGACTAGCGATTACTGATCTAGGGTTGAAAAAAATTGCTGAGATAATTAAGGAGAGTCAAAGGGGTATACCAAGAGATAATGAAATTCCTAGGTGCCTTGTTGGGCTAAATACGTAAGGGATTAGCCCGCTTAAGTTTATTAAAGTTAGAAATAAAAACAGGGCTCTTAAAATATTGATGAATCCGGCGGTATTTAACCCAAATGATCGAGAGATTTCAGAGGATAAAGTATTCTTAAATATTTTTAAGAGAACGGTGTGACGTGGATGTACAGTTCAGTAAGTTGTGGAGAAAGTTAATATGATTATTAATGAAAAAATTCATATAAGTATATATATTGATATAAAAACTTGATTGTTATCATCAAAGGAAGAAAAAATATCCACAAGCATTCTTATAATATTTATCAATTTCATTTATTTTGCTTTAGTATTGCTTTTTTTGATTTTTCGGGTATAAATAGAATTTTTTTAGATCATCAAATTATAATTGAAACAATAATTACAGCTGCTCAAAATAGGATAAATAGGAAGATTCAGTTTAATGGCGATAACTGAGGCATGTAAAGAATGCTAGTACTAGCAATTTTAGGCTGACAACCTAATGTTATTTTTAACTAATTCTTTACTTTATTCTGAAGTATTAACTACTCATTTTATAAAGGTTTTGAGCGGAGTAGCTTCTACTACGATTGGTATAAATGAATGATTTGCACCACAGATTTCAGAGCATTGGCCGTAGAATACTCCCGGGTATTTAATATAGAATCTTAATTGATTTAATCGCCCTGGGATTGCATCTGCTTTTACCCCGAGTCTAGGTACTGCCCATGAGTGAATTACGTCTGCTGATGTTGCTAAGATTCGAATATCTGTATTTGTGGGTAAAATAATTCGATGGTCAACTTCAAGAAGACGAAATTGGCCGGAGTTGAGTTCATTTGTTGGGATTATATATGAGTCAAATTGTAGATTTAGGAAATCTGAATATTCATAACTTCAGTACCATTGGTGGCCAATGGCTTTTACAGTTAGGTTACAATTTCCTACTTCATCTAAAAGGTATAGGAGGCGTAGAGAAGGTAGAGCTAAGAAAATTAGGATGATAGCTGGGATGATAGTTCAAATGGTTTCGATTGCCTGACCTTCTACTAAAGATCGGCAGGAAAATTTGTTAATTATTAGGGATAAGGCAGCATATCCAACGAGGGTGATAATTATAATTAGGATTATTATTGCATGATCGTGGAAGAAAATTAGCTCTTCTATTAAAGGAGAGGCGGCATCTTGGAATCCTAGTTGTCCTCATAGGCTCATATCTTAAGATTTAAATTAATGGGAGGCAACTAATGCTCCTGTTTCTGGGGCGTTGTGGAAGTCCCTTGGTAAAATATTATCTCATTCTAGGGCAGTTCTTAGGTGGGTTCTTCAAATGACTTTTCGCTGAGATACTAGGGCTTCTCAAACAATTACTATAAAATATAAGACGGCTACAAAGGAGATTATAGACCCAATAGATGATACTACGTTTCATTTTGTGTAGCAATCAGGGTAATCTGAGTAACGGCGTGGTATGCCAGCTAATCCTAGGAAGTGTTGGGGAAAAAAGGTTACATTGACACCAATAAATATAATAAAAAAATGGGCTTTTGTTCATCGGCTGTGTAGTGTTACCCCAGTTAGTAGTGGGAATCAGTAGTTAAATGCTGCAAATAAGGCAAATACAGCCCCTATGGATAGGACATAATGGAAATGGGCTACGACATAATAGGTGTCATGTAATATAATGTCCAGTGAAGAATTTGATAAGACGATTCCGGTTAGGCCACCTACTGTGAATAAGAAAATAAACCCTAATGCTCAAAGTATAGGGGTGTCATATTTGATTTTAGCTCCATGAATTGTAGCAAGTCAACTAAATACTTTAATTCCTGTTGGGACTGCAATAATTATTGTAGCTGCAGTAAAATACGCACGAGTATCTACGTCTATGCCTACTGTGAATATATGGTGGGCTCACACAATAAAACCTAGAACTCCAATGGCTAGTATTGCATAAATTATTCCAAGAGTTCCGAATGTTTCTTTTTTAGCTGAATAGTGTCTTACAATGTGGGAGATTATGCCAAATCCAGGTAGAATTAAAATGTACACTTCGGGGTGTCCAAAAAACCAAAATAAGTGTTGGTAGAGAATTGGGTCTCCTCCTCCAGCAGGGTCAAAAAAAGCAGTGTTAAAGTTTCGGTCTGTTAGTAGTATTGTAATGGCGCCTGCTAAAACTGGGAGTGACAGTAGAAGAAGAATAGCTGTAATTTTTACAGATCAAACAAACAAAGGTAATCGTTCAAATTGTATACCTCGTCATCGTATATTAATAATTGTTGTAATAAAGTTTACGGCCCCTAGGATTGAAGATACCCCTGCTAGATGAAGTGAAAAAATTGCTAAATCTACTGATGCCCCGGCGTGAGCCAGGTTGCCAGCTAGGGGTGGATATACAGTTCATCCAGTTCCGGCCCCGCTTTCTACAGCTGCTGATGATAAGAGTAGTAGTAATGCAGGCGGTAGTAATCAAAATCTTATGTTATTTAATCGAGGGAATGCTATATCTGGTGCGCCTAATATTAGGGGAACCAGTCAGTTGCCAAATCCCCCAATTATTATAGGTATTACTAGGAAAAAAATTATAACAAATGCATGGGCGGTTACAATCACATTATATAATTGATCATCACCTAAAAGAGCACCTGGTTGTCCTAGTTCAGCTCGAATTAGTAAACTTAGTGCTGTGCCAACTAAGCCGGATCATATGCCGAATAAAATATATAAAGTTCCAATATCTTTGTGGTTTGTTGAGAATAATCAACGCAT